CAGGCCCCATCTCAATTGTGAAATACCTCGTTTCAACATTTCCTAAAATGGAAAAGGGTTCCGTTGGACTAAGAAGGGGAAGGAAGAAAGCGAGTCGGTATGCTAATTCCTCATCCTCAAATCAGTCCTTCCCAGAGTTATTGTCTCAACGAATAAATAATTGTAGGAGCGAAATCTTGATATAATTCAAAAAATAAAGTGGCAAGTTTAAGGCCATAAAATAAGAAAAATTATGTGTATTTAAAAGATTTCTAGCATTAAACTAAACAAAAGGATTCGCAAATAAAAGTGCTAATGCTACAACCAGTCCATAAATTGTTAAAGCTTCCATAAAAGCTAGACTAAGTAATAAAGTACCTCGTATTTTTCCTTCCGCTTCAGGCTGTCTCGCAATACCTTCGACAGCTTGGCCCGCAGCAGTACCTTGACCAACTCCAGGTCCAATAGAAGCAAGCCCTACAGCCAATCCAGCAGCAATAACGGAAGCGGCAGAAATCAATGGATCCATGATAAGTTCCTCGCACAAAAAAAAAAAAATGGTTAATGATACAATCAAACAATGAATTATAACTTAATAATTATTATTCCATCGCTAATATTCATCCAATACAAATACAAACTAAGAACTTCGAATTCAATTAATAATATTATTGAATCATCCGAACTACTTCAATATCTCTTTTTTAGTTCCTATTCTCTACGAATTCCTTGTCTTTGTGAATTCATATGACTTTAGTTGTTCCATTTTTTGTTCGGAACCTTTCTTTGAATTCTTTTTCTTGATTTCAATTTAATATCTTTATTTCATTCAATTCAAAGTCACAGAACAGACGAAATGGAAGGGCTTCTATTAGAATCCCGATCGAAATTCACAATAATCGGGCACATTTTATATATCTTTAGTTCATATATAACTAGTCAATTATCACATATACATATCTTTCTTACATAATGTAAACCAATTATTCGTATCTTAGATTCAATAGGATTCTAGAATCATTTTTTGAAACATCCAAAAAAGCTGGCTTATAGCCATTAGATTAAATATACCTAGCTTGACTCCCTCCCGTAACTAAACTATTTTAGTTATCATTATCGCACATAGATACAGTATCGAAATAGACGGATTCATTATGTGGAATATCAAATTAATAGAATGTAGAGAAATATAAATTTCAAATTATAACTACTACTATTTACTATTGGGATTGGATGAAGAATATTCATTGGAGGGAGGTATGATATAAAGGGCCAAACCTCAAGTTTAGGAAAGAGATCTAAAAGATCTCTTCCCCCCCCCTTTTTTTTTACAACAATTCCCTTCTATCATAATCTTTTTTGCTATTCCTTGTTGTCTAGATGCTAGATGGTAATCTAGCATATTTTATGTGACTTAAATAGATTATCTTGAGCCAGACAGACTGGCTACGCTAAGAAAAAAACGACTAGTCAATGATGACCCTCCATGGATTCTCCTATATAAGCCGCAGCTAAAGTTGCAAAAATAAGAGCTTGAATACCACTTGTAAATAATCCAAGGAACATAACTGGTATCGGAACCACTAAAGGTACTAAAGAAACAAGAACAACAACTACCAATTCATCAGCTAATATATTGCCGAAAAGCCGAAAGCTAAGTGATAAAGGTTTTGTGAAATCTTCTAAGATGTTAATGGGTAAAAGAATTGGAGTTGGTTGAATGTATTTACCGAAATAACCTAATCCTTTTTTGGTAAGACCCGCATAAAAATATGCCACTGACGTGAGTAAAGCTAAAGCAACGGTAGTATTTATATCATTCGTGGGTGCGGCTAATTCCCCATGGGGTAACTGTATTATTTTCCAAGGTAAAAGAGCCCCTGACCAATTAGAAACAAAGATAAATAGAAACATCGTTCCAATAAAGGGAACCCAAGTACCATATTCTTCTCCAATCTGGGTTTTGCTCACGTCACGAATGAATTCAAGAATATATTCGAAGAAATTCTGACTGTTACTCGGAATGGTTTGTGGATTCCGAACAGCTAGAGTGGCAGAACTTAATAAGATAGCAATTACAACCCAAGAAGTAATAAGTACTTGGGCATGGACTTGGAAACCTCCGATTTGCCAATAGAAATGTTGGCCTACTTCCACACCGGATATATCGTATAACCCTTTTAGTGTGGTGATGGAACATGATAGAACATTCATATTGCCCTCTGACAGAAATAGAACTTTAATAAAAGGAATTATTTTGATTCAACCATCTCTTTCTTGAATTCTATCTTTTGTATACCAACTAATCACATAATATCCCCAGTTATTTTTATTTTTGAGATTACGAAATCGTAACCGATTCCATAAGTCTATGGAGGTCAAAAAGTCATTTTTATATTTTTCTGATTATTATATTAATTTAATCAGGCATTTCTTATCTTATTCAGGGATTTCTTATATAGCTAGAACGACCCTCACAAATAGCAAATACTAGTTTGTTAAGGATTAATCGGATTGAAGC